AGACTTGCATCCGGAAAATGGAAAGAAAGAAATTCTCGTAGCATGAACTCCCCGCTCGTAGTCGAAATGCCCCTTTTGGCCAATGCTACAAATGCTACTTATGTTAATAATCCGCTGCATGACCCGCTTTCCGGGGCCACCCTACTTCTCTCTCTTTTCACGAACCACTTGGGAAAGTCGCCCTAACTTCCCTTGCTTGACTCGTAATCTCCTTTCCCTTTCTTAATACATTTCATTCCTTTGGATTTCACCTACTTTATTTATATCGTTCTTCCGCGAACCGCTTTTGCGATCGTCGCGTCATAGCTTTTCTCATCTGGTTGACTGACTTGACTTGCCCCTTTTTTGCTTTAACTAAGAGTGGTCTATGCTCGGAAGGGTTTAAATCCATTTGTTCAGAAGCGCTTACACTCAGAAGCCCGTGCTCCATCGTAAAAAGAGCTTTCAGAAGAACCTACTTTCGTACTCAAGGGTTGAGACTGTCCTTCTGATACAGAATCCGAGACTCTTGAGCGGGTCTTGCTCTTGCCCTGTTCTCCGGATCTGAAATAAGCCCTGCGCTTAGCTCGACTCGATCAGCAGTAGCTTAGGTAAAGAAGAGAATATAGCTCTAAAGGACTCCGCTCTTGTTAAGCAGGTCTTTCATCTCTGTGCTATAAATGAGCAATGCCCGGACCTGGGTTCAGGATAGAGAAAGATCAAAAAAAAGGCTCTTTCCTCTGTTGTCACAAATCTTTTTTAGGAGGAGATTCTGATTCAAATTTCGTCAGTCAGTATCAGTAGCTAGGACTGGTAGCATGGTAAGCAAAGTCAGAAGCTTACTCTTACGCGGAAAAGGACTAAGAAAAGCTTTGAAAGGCTAGAAAGATCAAGGCGCTGTGAAATAAGCTATTGTTGAAGCAGTTGCCTTTGGTCCTACCGTATTTAATAAAGAAGAGGATCCCATTCCTCCAGTCTTCTTAATCTTTGTTCTCGGACCCGATGTGAGAGAATCCTAACTATTGAATCAGCAACTTTTGAAGAAGTTTATAGGCCCCTTATTCAAATCTAGACATAGTTGGAATACCAGGTTTAAAGAGAAGTGGGTTTGGCATGAAATCAGAATAAGCTCTTAATGAATTTACTGAAGCAAGATCTTGGCACCTGGGGGGTTAGTGAGTGACCTACTAATCGTAGGGCACGAAGGGGATAAGGGCGAACTAAGTTTCCAATGAAGAGGAAAGGAAGGAACTGATTGCCCTAAGGCCGATGAAACTGTCTCAAATAGGGGCGGCTGAAACTCTTCTTTGAATCTCCAAAGATCTGCCGTGCCGGGGGGCGGAAATGACGGGCGAGAGGCTTTCGGAATAGTTAATCCAATAGTATAAAATATCCACGAACATAGAAGGAGCAACAAAGGGGGAAGCAGGAAGGTTTGTAGTCTAAAAAAGGAATGCTTCAGGGCATAGCAAAAAAGGTAGGACTAGTTCTTCTTCAATTGCGATGCGGATTCGAGAACTATTTCATTGCCTTGCCACAGCTAGCAGCCAAAGAAAAGATATTTCATGTCGGCGTAAAGGTCTCACTTTCCCTTAATGCAACATCTGTCTCGTTCCCCCAGTCCTACTGCTCATTCTAATGCTACTGTTTTCTTTTCATTGTCTTAATGGCACACATCTTCTAGTCGGCAGGTAAATAAACTGGCATTAAGAAATGAGTTTCCGCGGTGGAAATAGCAGCAGTTCTTCCTCCAACAGCTCCCAGTGTGACATGTATCTTACCTCTATCTCAGCGTATATAGAATAAGAATTTTCTCCTTTCCAACCAATAGAATGACAGGTAATTCCCCGGAAAGCTTTCCTATAAGGGAGAAGTCCACAGGCTAGGGAATGCTCAAATAAAAGAGAGACTTAGAAGCCTATACTCATAGGGCGGAGCTGCTACTATCCCGAAGGTCTTTAGTGTACTTTCTTATAGTAAGCCTCGTTGATGGACCCAGGGCAAAACAAGAAAGAGTCCAACAATTCTCAATTTCTATCTTTCTATTAGTTATATAGAAGAAAAATAGGGCAAAGAGAACTACAATAAGTCTAGAACCTTACTAATAACTAAGAAAGGTGCTTTCCTTTACTAAGGAAATACTCTTCTCATTCTCAAAGTAGCTGTCTCCGTCCCGCTATTCCTGCTTCTGGAAGAGAGTCATTCTCTTCTTTCGATGCCTCTCCCTCTCCTATAATAAAGGGTTTAGAAGGCCCCAAATAAAGAATGAGACTGATTGCTTCAAGATCTCTTAAAGACCCGATCCTGAATCTCTTGAATCTCTAAATTTCATCCACAGAATAGTGCCATGGTTAAGACATGCCGATTGGAGAACGTATTACCTTAAAAGTTTTTAGTGAAAGAGGAGCCCTCATTCTAATAGGAATCGAAAGAATCACTATCGGCTTTAGTAGTAAGAAAGATTCTCGTGGTTGAAATACCATCCATTTAAAAAAGTTCTTCGAGCTTTTAATCGACTTAATTCAAATTGAAGAGATTGGGTCAGCCTTACTTTCTAAAAAAGCATTGGAAATAGCCTTAGTTCCAGCGGATCCAGTCATTCCAATCCTCTCTTTGCTAGATTTATTCATATAGAAGAAGATATCAAAGCAATCATTCTTATGCATGAGGCTATTACATCTTTGGAAAGAAAGACCACTTCTTGATTCTGGATTTGTCCTCTTCTTCGATATTGGACCTAGATTAAGTTAAGGTCAGGAGTCCCAGGCGGGTTGGTTGGACTTTCAAGTTCTATTTCGTAACCTGTTGATTCTCTTTCTTAGCCAGTCGAAGAATCAATCGAAGGTACAGGTACCGAAGTTAGCCTTCTCCGACCTGCAAAATCGAAGACGAGTCTTAGTTACGATCAAAGCCCTAAACTAACTCCGTTACGAGGCTATCACACAGTGGTTGTTAATTCCTTATTGAATATGAGCTTCGCGGAAAGAGAAGTTTTTTCAAATAAAGCAAGAATCAAATGTTTTCGAGCCTTCGTGACACAACAAGGTCAGGAACTTAACACTTGCTAAAAGAGAAAAGCGTCCTTGCTTCACGGAGTTTCATAGACTCAAACAAAAGGAACTCCGCAGGATTCGCACGAAAGATCGGGCTTGAAGGTCTCATTCATTGCGATTTGAGAAGGATATCCGTAAAAGCAGCTTAGTACCTTTCCAACTGACTGGAATAGCTAGATCATTGACATCAGAGCTATATGCTCCTTCTGCTTCTCTGATGACTTTGACTCATCCTGATCCCATTCTATGCTATCCTGGGAAAATGCTCTATCCCCATAGCCTTAGCTTAGAAAAGCATATTTGCTTCCTTTTCTATTTTCTTTTTTCGGACTCCAGATTCTATGCTCTGGCCTTTCTTTCCTTGCCTGGATAGTTGAATAAGGCCTATATTAGCATTTTCTTTCATTGCCCGAACTATAGCCCTCATGCCCAGCCCAAAGACTCCCATGCTGTTTGGACCAAGACTTTAACTTAAAGGTTCGTCATTCTCTTTTCTCACCGTATCTTCATCAAATCCTTTGTCCTTAAGCCGTTGGCCACATGGTCGAACGGTTAACATCTAACGGGACAGTCCTCGGCTGAGAAACTCCAGATCTTTGAACGTTCCTTCCTTCTCTGTGATGGATCATAAGGAAATGGGGCGGGAGCATTCATTGATTCTTGACTTTGCGCTCCGCCAACAGGGATAATATATCATTCCGGTTGAATCTCTTACCCATATCTTTCCCTTTCTTTATTACAGTTGTTCGCTAGTATGGTATTAAAAGTGAACTACTTGATGCAGTTACTGCAACTGCTATTTCATAAGCGGATTCCTCAACTATCAGAGCAGAGGGAGAGGTTCTGAAAGAAAGGCCCTTGGAGAGTTGTCCACTTCTGCACTGCTCTTCTTTCACTATCCTATCTGCCTTAGTCTTTGGAACTCACTCCTAGATATGCATATTGGGGCTCATCAGAAGTGCGGAAAGAAATGTGATAAGCCTTAGGCACAGTCTCCTTGTCTCCTTCGGAAGATCTAGCCATAGAAAGAACTCCCACAGCTGATGTATTAAGGTTCAATCAATCGAAAAGGGGCTCACAGGAGGATTTGCTTAGGGAGAATGGCTGCTAGTAGGTCGAAGACTGGCTGTACGGGCAAATCTAGGCATAACCTATTCATTCCGTCTCCTTCTTCTTAGATATACTATTCCGTCTTCCTTGTGAACCTATTCTCGAACTGTGAGCTCTTACCACTATCTTCTACTCCTCCATTCAGAGTTTTGCCTTGATTACCTTATGAATCCCCATAAGTAGGAATTTTGCCTCTCTTTGACACCTAACTGAGGTATTTTACCTAGATTCTGATGGTCGTACATACTTGTTTAGCGGACCTTCCGCTGAAAGCCTTCAAAATACTCTTCCAGTCGCTTACCTACCTTGAAGAGTTACTCTTTTTCTGGTGTGCCAGTATCAACAAAGAGGGTTTTACCAGCTGGGTGCTTCTAAGTAAAAAGAAGAAAGAGCTTCTCTTGAGGCCTTAGAGTTTTCCAAGTACTGGTATGAATTTCCTACCTGGACCCGGACTGTGACGTCTTGACTTCATTGATTTACGAAATACCGGCTCGGAGTGGACGAATGAAGAGTGCCCTATTCCTACCGATAAAGAACCAATTTACCTTTCCTATAATATAAGGTTCCAAATAAATGCCCTTCCATAGCTCCTTTCTGCCCTTAGTTAGTTCCTTTCTCACCTACCCTTTCTATTATATGTAAAGGCGGGCATGGGATGGGAATTCGGGCCGACGAAGACCATTTCCTTCTACCTATAGATAGAATTTATAACCTAGGAAGATCTATTGCAAAAGATAGGAATGCAATAGGACGAGAAAGATCTTCTTCTATTAAAGAATTCTTACCAAAGAAAAATAGGCAAATCGCTTCCTCAAGAAAGAAAAAAGATTCCGTAGGCGCCTTAGGCCGGTCTGAGGCAGGCTGCTGCATGATTCTATCCTTGAGCTCCATGTCTTACCAACCGGGGACTACAGAAGTCTAAGTCAGCTCAATCGGGAGGATATGAAGGATTCTACTTGCTTTCTGTAGGTGACATGAGTAGGCAATGACAATCGAAGTCAGTATTGAAGCTATTGAAGAAGTTGAAAGTTTAAATTCTCTCTTGAAATGGCTTTCATATTTTCTTATAAGCTGTCAATCTCTATGCCAGTCACGCCGAAGAGCTACCTTCGTGGATCTGCATCTGCCCTAAAACGAAATTCCCCTCCTTTTTCCATCCTGTATACCGAAGGAGAGCACAGAAGAAGAGAGCAAGAGAAAAACCTGACTTTGATTCGTCCACTGAAGGAATAGCACAAGCTCTCATAATACCGGGTCTAGCTACTAATAGGAAGACTAGCTCTTGCTGTTGAGGAAGACTAGCATGCCACCTTGCTGTCGGTTGGGGTTGGATCTTTTTTAACTATTAAGATATTTCCATCTCTAAGGAAAATTCTATCTAACAAGGGTCCAGTATTTCATGAGGCAAGGATAAGGACTAAGTCTAAGTGGCGATCTCTGCGTGCTGTGATCGAATAACTCAGTCCGGAACTATTAGCTTTCTAGCTTGCCAGTTTTTTCGCTTTCCTTTTTTCCTTTTCACTTACTGTCTAAAAGTTCGGAAAAGAGAATCCATATATTTAGGGCCAGTCAAGCACGCCAACACTCTACTAACCGCTTCTATCGTGGAAGGTGAAAGAGATAGGAAGAATCGAGAGAAAACTATTGCATGCTTAGGAGAATCCTTGTGCCCTATGCCTTCGCGTCTAGCTCAATCACTCAATCAAGGCTTCTTCTGATCAGCGATCATGATACGTTCTTAGCTTAGTCTCTCCTGAAAGCGATTGTTCAGCCGCGATCGAAAGTCTCTCTTTAGCCCGTGGTACAGCTGCTCGTAGCCTTTCTTCGAGATCAGACACAAGCACAGGATTGGCTTGAAAGAGTAAGTTCAAGCGACTAAAGTCAATCAAGTCCGTTCGGGAAAGAAAGAAAAGCTTTATGGTTTCCTTTATCCTTTGCTATAGTTCCAGCTAAGAGTAGAAAAGAGAGCTCGAGACAAGCAATTTGAGCTTTGAGATGAGATTCGGGCCAAGCCAAAACGATAGCCGAAATGCTGGGACTTGCAAAAAAAGCTCATCCAGAACCAGTAAGATCATAGAAGAGCCGGAGTCTTCGAAGAAGAGAATGATTCGATCTCCATTTCGGGCCTATGGCATTTCTTTCTCTATAGTACTGAAGATAGAAGGGGAAGGGAAAGATCTCATTTTGGCTCGCAATAAAAAAGCCTTGGTCCTGGAAAGTACTAGTCCTATCTATCCACCTCTCCAGACACAATATCTTGAGTACCTATGATGGTGACCACATCCGCTAGCATGTGATGTTTGGACATAGAATCGAGTCCTTGTGAATGGGCAGAGCCAGGTGCTCTTATTTTACGACGGTAGGGACGATTGCTTCCATTACTGACCAGAAAGACACCAAATTCTCCTTTAGGTGCTTCAACTGCGGTATAGGTAGAAGAAGGTGGTACGGAAAAACCTTCTGTATAAAGTTCGAAATGGTGAATTGAGGTAGAGTAGATCGATGATCCTGTAGTCATTTGGCCGACTATTGAAAGAAAAAGCTTGCATCTGCTCCTCCTATTATATAAGCGGTCCCATCTCTCTCCAAACCTAACGTGATAGTTTCCCATCATAAGGCTTTCTATCTATAGATTAAGCCATTACCAAGGAGCGAGAGAAGTCAGTTGACTCTTCCATAGAGAAGGCGGAGCGTCCTTGGCTCAGCATTATCTAGCCCTTCTTAGTAAGGCTTCGTTTGTCGAAGGGGCTCGCAATGAGAATGAGGCGTCGCTAAGGCTCGGCTAAGTCTGGAACCTTCGCGCTGATCCTTCGCTTTCTCAGTAGCAAAAGGCCTTCTCTTTGCCCCAAGACAAGAAATAGATTCTCGTCTTTCTTGCTCCCGCTTGCTTCCTTGAAGCCCTCATCAAGCCTACTTTGCTGATAGGTGAAAGAGCGGTTGAAGCGGACATTTCGAAGGCATCGAAGATCTATTTCTGCATCGCTTACGCTTATCTCGGACCGCCTTCCGGAAAAAGTAGCCTATTTGAGATTGAGAAGGGGCGGGCACTCTTGTCTTTCAAGCCCACATACTATGATCTAGTTGTGGGGCACTCTGTACTTAGAGCCTCTACTAGAAGCAAGTGAATAGTTTATGTGCGTGGCGCTTTCATCAAGCCTTTTTTAGCCTTCACTCCCCAAATAGGAATTAGGGCTAAGAAATAGGGCTAATTACTTTGCACCTGCACAAAGTATAGGATAGGCCGAAACATACCTTATGTTCACTTTCTAACTACGGCAGACGTCTCCTTCGTCTTTTCCCATTGCACGGAGCCCCGGACTTTGTGCGTGACGGTCCAAGATGCCTCTCTCTCTCTTTT